GCTAGCGTAGCTTAATATTAAAGCATAGCACTGAAGATGCTAAGATGGACCCTAAAAAGTTCCGCATGCACAAAGGCTTGGTCCTGACTTTACTATCAGCCGTAACACAACTTACACATGCAAGTCTCCGCAGCCCCGTGAGGATGCCCTTAATCCCCTGCCCGGGGACGAGGAGCGGGCATCAGGCTCAATTATTTAGCCCAAGACGCCTTGCCACGCCACACCCCCAAGGGAACTCAGCAGTGATAAAAATTAAGCCATGAGCACTAAGCTTGACTTAGTTAGTGTTAAGAGGGCCGGTAAAACTCGTGCCAGCCACCGCGGTTATACGAGAGGCCCTAGTTGATAGGTACGGCGTAAAGGGTGGTTAAGGAGTGCAAGAATAAAGCCGACCTCTTGGCCGTCATACGCTTCTGAGTATCCAAAGCCCAAATACGAAAGTAGCTTTAATATAACCCACCTGACCCCACGAAAGCTGAGAAACAAACTGGGATTAGATACCCCACTATGCTCAGCCATAAACCCAGACGTTTAATCACAACAAACGTCCGCCAGGGTACTACGAGCGTCAGCTTAAAACCCAAAGGACTTGGCGGTGCCTTAGACCCCCCTAGAGGAGCCTGTCCTAGAACCGATAACCCCCGTTTAACCTCACCACTTCTAGTCACCCCCGCCTATATACCGCCGTCGTCAGCTTACCCTGTGAAGGCTCAATAGTAAGCAAAATGGGCACAACCCAAAACGTCAGGTCGAGGTGTAGCGTACGAAGTGGGAAGAGATGGGCTACATTTTCTATAATAGAATAAGACGAATAGCATCATGAAAACTTAATGCTTGAAGGAGGATTTAGTAGTAAGAAGGAAATAGAGTGTCCTTTTGAACCCGGCTCTGAGGCGCGTACACACCGCCCGTCACTCTCCCCTGTAACAGCAATCAATGTAAATAACAACAAAGCACCAACAAGGGGAGGCAAGTCGTAACATGGTAAGTGTACCGGAAGGTGCACTTGGATCAAACCCAGGGCGTGGCTGAGATAGTTAAGCACCTCCCTTACACCGAGAAGACATCCATGCGAGCTGGATCGCCCTGAACCAAACAGCTAGCTTAACAACTCAAACAACTGAACAACATAGATAAAACAACAAAACCTTAAAAAATTAACCAAACCATTTTTCCACCTTAGTACGGGCGACGGAAAAGGACACATTAAGCGATAGAAAAAGTACCGCAAGGGAAAGCTGAAAAAGAAATGAAACAACCCATATAAGCACCACAAAGCAGAGACACAACCTCGTACCTTTTGCATCATGATTTAGCCAGAACACCCAAGCAAAGAGACCTTTAGTTTGTAACCCCGAAACCAAGTGAGCTACCCCGGGACCGCCAACATGGGCTAACCCATCTCTGTGGCAAAAGAGTGGGGAGAGCCCCGGGTAGAGGTGATAGACCTACCGAACTTGGTGATAGCTGGTTGTCTGGGAAATGAATAGAAGTTCAGCCTCGTGTCCCTTGAGTTAAATAAGAAATACTCTAACATAACACAAAAAGAGAAGCATGAGAGTTAGTCAGAGGGGGTACAGCCCCTCTGATAAAGAATACAACCTTACCAGGAGGATAAGGATCATACTTAACAAAACACGTCGTCTCAGTGGGCCCAAAAGCAGCCATCTGACCAGAAAGCGTTAAAGCTCAAACGACACAAAGTTTATTATTCTGATAAACAATCCCACTCCCCTAAAATTACCAGACTATTCCATGCCCCCATGGAAGAAACTATGCTAAAATGAGTAACAAGGGGGCCATGGCCCCCTCCCGGCACAAGTGTAAGCCAGACCGGACCCACCACTGGCAATTAACGAACCCAAAAAAAGAGGGAAGCATGAAAGACAAAAAAACCAAGAAAACCCCATGTTCTAATAATCGTTACCCCCACACTGGTGTGCCCCCAGGAAAGACTAAAAGAAAAGGAAGGAACTCGGCAAACATAAGCCTCGCCTGTTTACCAAAAACATCGCCTCCTGCAAACCCCGAAGTATAGGAGGTCCAGCCTGCCCAGTGACCACAAGTTCAACGGCCGCGGTATTTTGACCGTGCAAAGGTAGCGCAATCACTTGTCTTTTAAATAAAGACCTGTATGAATGGCCAAACGAGGGCTTAACTGTCTCCCCTTTCAAGTCAGTGAAATTGATCTGCCCGTGCAGAAGCGGGCATAAACCTACAAGACGAGAAGACCCTTTGGAGCTTAAGGTACAAACCCAACCACGTCAAGCAACCACATAAACGGCATAAAATTAGTGAGTACTGGAATTTTACCTTCGGTTGGGGCGACCACGGAGAAAAAAAGATCCTCCGCGCGGACTGAGCCAACAAGCTTAAAACTAAGAAAAACATTTCTAAGTCACAGAAAATCTGACCAAACATGATCCGACCTATAAGGCCGATCAACGGACCAAGTTACCCTAGGGATAACAGCGCAATCCTCTCCCAGAGTCCATATCGACGAGGGGGTTTACGACCTCGATGTTGGATCAGGACATCCTAATGGTGCAGCCGCTATTAAGGGTTCGTTTGTTCAACGATTAAAGTCCTACGTGATCTGAGTTCAGACCGGAGTAATCCAGGTCAGTTTCTATCTGTAACGTTACTTTTCCTAGTACGAAAGGACCGGAAAAGGAGGGCCAACACTAAAAGTGCGCCCTACCCCTAATTAATGAAACCAACTAAATTAAACAAAGGGAGAACCCCCTCTACCGCCAAAATAAGGCCACACTAAGATGGCAGAGCATGGTAATTGCAAAAGGCCTAAGCCCTTTCAGCCAGGGGTTCAAATCCTCTTCTTAGTTTATGCTAAACACTCTACTTACCCACCTCATCAACCCCCTCGCGTACATTATCCCAGTACTACTAGCCGTGGCATTCTTAACCCTACTTGAACGAAAAGTTTTAGGCTATATACAACTACGAAAAGGCCCAAATATCGTAGGACCCTACGGACTACTTCAACCCATCGCTGACGGAGTCAAACTATTTATTAAAGAACCAATCCGACCCTCAACAGCATCCCCCCTACTATTTTTAGTAGCCCCAATACTAGCCCTCACACTAGCCATAACCCTGTGAGCACCAATGCCGATACCACACCCAATCATTGACCTAAACCTGGGAGTCCTATTTATTCTCGCGCTATCCAGCCTTGCAGTATATTCAATTTTAGGATCAGGCTGAGCATCAAACTCAAAATACGCCCTCATCGGGGCCCTACGAGCCGTAGCCCAAACAATCTCTTATGAAGTGAGCCTGGGGCTCATTCTCCTATCAATTATTATTTTTTCCGGGGGCTACACACTCCAAACATTTAACACTACTCAAGAGGCCATCTGACTCCTTCTCCCAGCATGACCCCTAGCCGCAATATGGTACATTTCAACACTAGCAGAAACTAATCGTGCCCCATTCGACTTAACAGAGGGGGAGTCTGAACTAGTCTCAGGATTTAATGTAGAATACGCTGGAGGACCATTTGCTCTATTTTTCCTGGCCGAATATGCCAACATCCTACTAATAAATACCCTCTCCGCTATCCTATTCCTTGGGGCCTCCCATGTACCCGCCATCCCAGAACTAACAACAATTAACCTAATAACTAAGGCTGCACTTCTTTCCGTCGTCTTCCTTTGGGTCCGAGCCTCCTATCCCCGATTTCGCTACGACCAGCTTATGCATCTGGTGTGAAAAAACTTCCTTCCGCTCACCCTGGCCCTGGTACTATGACATACTGCCCTACCAATTGCATTTGCAGGACTCCCACCCCAACTCTAATGAACTAAGGAACCGTGCCTGAATGCCTAAGGACCACTTTGATAGAGTGGCACATGAGGGTTAAAACCCCTCCAGTTCCTAGAAAGAAGGGAATCGAACCCATACTCAGGAGATCAAAACCCCAGGTGCTTCCACTACACCACTCTCTAGGATAAGGTCAGCTAATTAAGCTTTCGGGCCCATACCCCGAACATGACGGTTAAAATCCCTCCCTTGTCAATGAACCCCTACGTACTCATAATCCTTATCTCAAGCCTAGGATTAGGCACCACCCTAACTTTTGCCAGCTCCCACTGACTGCTTGCCTGGATAGGGCTAGAAATCAACACTCTAGCAATTTTACCCCTAATAGCGCAACAGCACCACCCACGAGCAGTAGAAGCAACCACTAAGTACTTCCTCACCCAGGCGACCGCAGCAGCGATAATTCTATTTGCAGCCACCACAAATGCATGAGCAACCGGAGAATGAGACATTAATAACCTAACCCACCCTCTTGCCTCCTCCTTAACCATAATGGCCCTAGCCCTAAAAGTGGGGCTCGCACCAATGCACTTCTGAATACCAGAAGTTCTACAAGGACTTGACCTAACTACGGGGCTAATTTTATCCACATGACAAAAACTAGCCCCCTTTGCCCTTATCATTCAGATAGCCCCCAATACCAGCCCAATACTACTCACAACCCTCGGACTCCTCTCAACACTAATCGGAGGCTGGGGAGGACTAAACCAAACACAGCTACGTAAAATTATAGCTTACTCCTCAATCGCACACATGGGGTGAATAATTATTATTTTACAATATGCCCCCCAACTAACCTTAATCGCCCTAGGACTTTACATTTTCATAACGTCCGCAGCATTTTTATCACTAAAAATAGCATCAGCCACAAAAATAAGCACTTTAACAGCAACATGATCAAAAAGCCCCATCCTGGCATCAACTACAGCCCTAGCCCTACTATCCCTAGGGGGTCTCCCCCCTCTAACAGGATTCATACCAAAATGGCTGATCTTACAAGAACTGACTAAACAAGACCTCTCAACCACCGCAACAATTATAGCCCTGGCCGCCCTACTAAGCCTGTACTTCTACCTACGACTCTGCTACGCAATAACTCTTACTATCTACCCCAACACAACAAATGCCTCAACACCATGACGCACTAATACAACACAAACAACACTTGCCTCGACCCTGATAATGATTGCGACCCTAGGACTGTTACCCCTCACCCCCACCATCCTAGCATTATTTTTCTAGGGACTTAGGATAACAAAAGACCAAGAGCCTTCAAAGCTCTAAGTAGGAGTGAAAATCTCCTAGCCCCTGCTAAGACCTGCGGGACTCTATCCCTCATCTTCTGAATGCAAATCAGACACTTTAATTAAGCTAAGGCCTCTCTAGATGAGAAGGCCTCGATCCTACAAACTCTCAGTTAACAGCTAAGCGCTCAAGCCAGCGAGCATTCATCTACCTTTCCCGCCGTTAGCGGAGTAAGGCGGGAAAGCCCCGGCAGATGTTAATCTGCGTCTTTAGATTTGCAATCTAATGTATTCTCTACCACGAGACTCTGATAGGAAGAGGACTCAAACCTCTATCTTCGGGGCTACAACCCACCACCTATTTCGGCCATCCTACCTGTGGCAATCACGCGCTGATTCTTCTCTACCAACCACAAAGACATTGGCACCCTATATCTTGTATTTGGTGCCTGAGCCGGAATAGTTGGAACCGCCCTCAGCTTGCTTATTCGAGCTGAATTAAACCAACCCGGGGCACTCCTCGGTGATGACCAGATTTATAATGTTATTGTTACCGCACATGCCTTTGTTATAATCTTCTTTATAGTAATGCCGATTCTCATTGGAGGGTTTGGTAACTGACTAGTTCCCTTAATGATTGGAGCGCCAGATATGGCATTCCCACGAATGAATAACATAAGCTTCTGACTACTCCCCCCCTCCTTTCTTCTGCTGTTAGCCTCATCTGGAGTTGAAGCCGGAGCCGGGACAGGATGAACCGTCTATCCTCCCTTGGCCGGAAATCTGGCCCACGCAGGCGCATCAGTAGACCTAACCATCTTTTCTCTTCACCTGGCGGGTGTGTCCTCCATTTTAGGGGCCATTAACTTCATTACAACCACGATTAACATGAAACCCCCAGCCCTATCCCAATACCAAACGCCTTTATTCGTATGAGCCGTCCTAATTACGGCCGTCCTTCTACTACTATCCCTACCAGTTCTAGCCGCTGGAATTACAATATTGCTAACGGACCGTAATCTTAACACAACATTCTTTGACCCCGCGGGCGGAGGAGACCCCATTTTGTACCAACACCTGTTCTGATTCTTTGGGCACCCCGAAGTCTATATTTTGATTCTCCCAGGATTTGGGATCATTTCCCATGTCGTAGCATATTATGCGGGCAAAAAAGAGCCATTTGGCTATATAGGAATGGTATGAGCAATAATAGCTATCGGCCTCCTGGGGTTTATTGTTTGGGCCCACCACATGTTTACAGTTGGAATAGACGTGGACACACGAGCATACTTTACGTCTGCAACTATAATCATTGCCATCCCAACCGGTGTAAAAGTCTTTAGCTGACTCGCAACCCTCCACGGAGGCACGATTAAATGAGACACGCCAATGCTATGGGCCCTGGGCTTCATTTTCCTGTTCACAGTGGGGGGACTAACGGGAATCGTGTTATCCAACTCATCACTAGACATCGTCCTTCACGACACATATTATGTAGTAGCCCACTTCCACTATGTTCTCTCAATGGGGGCCGTATTCGCCATCATAGCAGGCTTCGTCCACTGATTCCCCCTATTTACCGGGTTCTCGCTTCACGACACCTGAACAAAAATTCACTTCGGAGTAATATTTATTGGAGTAAACCTCACATTCTTCCCCCAGCACTTCCTGGGCCTAGCGGGAATGCCCCGACGATACTCAGACTACCCGGACGCCTACACACTATGAAACACCGTATCTTCTATTGGATCACTAATCTCACTAGTAGCGGTAATTATTTTCCTCTTCATCTTATGAGAAGCCTTTGCCTCCAAACGACAAGTGATATCTGTTGAATTAACCATAACAAATGTAGAATGACTTCATGGGTGCCCCCCACCATACCACACATTTGAAGAACCGGCATTCGTTCAAGTCCGATCAAATTAATCGAGGAAGGGAGGAATTGAACCCCCATATACTGGTTTCAAGCCAGTCACATAACCACTCTGCCACTTCCTTATAAGACATTAGTAAACTTGTAAATTACATCACTTTGTCAAGGTGAAATAGTAGGTTAAACTCCTGCATGTCTTAAGCTCTAAGCTTAATGGCACATCCCACACAATTAGGATTCCAAGACGCGGCCTCACCCGTAATAGAAGAACTTCTTCACTTCCATGACCATGCCCTAATAATTGTATTTTTAATTAGCGCCCTAGTACTTTATGTTATTATCACAACCGTCTCAACAAAACTCACTAACATATATATTTTGGACTCACAAGAAATTGAAGTCGTATGAACTGTGTTACCAGCCCTAATCCTCATTTTAATTGCCCTCCCCTCACTACGAATTCTATACCTTATAGACGAGATTAATGACCCCCACTTAACAATTAAAGCCATGGGGCACCAATGATACTGAAGCTACGAGTATACTGACTATGAAAACTTAAATTTTGACTCCTACATAATTCCCACCCAAGACCTAACTCCCGGACAATTCCGGCTACTAGAGACAGACCACCGGATGGTTGTCCCCATAGAATCCCCCATTCGCATTCTAGTCTCCGCCGAAGACGTATTACACTCCTGAGCCCTCCCGGCCATGGGGGTAAAAATAGACGCGGTCCCAGGACGCCTTAACCAAACCGCCTTTATTGCCTCCCGTCCCGGGGTATTCTACGGGCAATGCTCAGAAATCTGTGGAGCAAATCACAGCTTTATGCCCATTGTAGTAGAGGCAGTTCCACTATCTCACTTCGAAAACTGGTCCACCCTTATACTAAAAGACGCCTCACTAGGAAGCTAAACCAGGGTAACAGCATTGGCCTTTTAAGCCAAAGATTGGTGCCTCCCAACCACCTCTAGTGAAATGCCTCAACTAAACCCCGCCCCTTGATTTGCTATTCTAGTATTTTCATGAATAATTTTTCTCGCCATCATCCCCACTAAAGTAATAGGACACACCACACCAAATGACTCAAATCCCCTAAGTACTGAAAAACACAAGACCGAATCCTGAGACTGACCATGGCAATAAGCTTCTTCGATCAATTTGCAAGCCCCTCATACATGGGAATCCCCCTAATCGCCATTGCAATTGCACTGCCCTGAGTACTTTTCCCCCTGCCCTCGCTGCGCTGAGTAAATAACCGCCTTATCACAGTTCAAGGATGACTAATTAATCGCTTTACTAATCAACTTATACTACCCCTTAACGCAGGAGGCCACAAATGAGCCCTCTTACTGGCCTCACTAATAGTATTTTTAATTACCATTAATATACTAGGGCTCCTACCTTACACTTTTACCCCAACCACACAACTATCCTTAAACATAGGACTTGCTGTCCCACTATGACTTGCAACAGTCATTATCGGCCTACGAAACCAACCAACAGTTGCACTAGGCCACCTCCTCCCAGAAGGAACCCCCATCCCGCTCATCCCTGTATTAATTATTATCGAAACTATTAGCCTATTTATTCGCCCCCTAGCCCTAGGCGTACGGCTAACTGCCAACCTAACCGCAGGGCACCTTTTAATTCAACTCATTGCTACCGCCGTATTTGTCCTACTTCCAATGATACCAACTGTGGCAATCTTAACAGCCACCGTATTATTCCTCCTTACACTGCTAGAAGTTGCGGTCGCAATAATTCAAGCCTACGTATTTGTATTACTCTTAAGCTTATACCTACAAGAGAACGTTTAATGGCCCACCAAGCACATGCATATCATATGGTTGATCCAAGCCCATGACCCCTAACCGGCGCGATCGGAGCCCTATTAATGACCTCCGGCTTAGCGATCTGGTTCCACTTTCAATCAGTTACCCTACTGACCCTCGGACTAATTTTATTACTTTTGACTATATATCAATGATGGCGAGACATTATTCGAGAAGGGACCTTTCAAGGCCACCACACTCCCCCCGTTCAAAAAGGCCTACGTTACGGAATAATTCTTTTTATCACATCTGAGGTATTCTTCTTCCTTGGATTCTTTTGAGCTTTTTACCACTCAAGCCTGGCACCTACGCCCGAACTCGGAGGATGCTGGCCCCCAACAGGCATCACCCCCCTAGACCCATTTGAAGTGCCCCTACTTAACACAGCCGTTCTCCTGGCATCTGGAGTGACAGTAACATGGGCCCACCACAGCCTCATAGAGGGTGAACGAAAACAAACCATTCAAGCTCTCGCACTCACTATTATTTTAGGTGTTTATTTTACGGCTCTACAGGCCATAGAGTATTATGAGGCCCCTTTCACAATCGCAGATGGAGTCTACGGGGCTACCTTTTTTGTAGCAACAGGATTCCACGGACTCCATGTTATTATCGGATCTTCATTTCTAGCCGTCTGCCTACTCCGTCAAATCCAATATCACTTTACATCCGAACACCACTTTGGCTTTGAAGCTGCCGCATGATACTGACACTTTGTTGACGTAGTCTGACTATTCTTATACGTATCCATCTACTGATGAGGCTCATAATCTTTCTAGTATTAATGCTAGTACGAGTGACTTCCAATCACCCCGTCTTGGTTGAACCCCAAGGAAAGATAATGAACTTAGTTATTTCTATTTTAGCCATCACAGTAATCCTTTCTTCTATCTTGGCAGTAGTATCATTCTGACTTCCCCAAATAGCCCCGGACGCAGAAAAACTATCTCCCTACGAATGCGGCTTTGACCCCCTAGGATCCGCTCGCCTCCCATTTTCTATTCGATTTTTCTTGATCGCTATTCTATTTCTTCTGTTTGACCTGGAAATTGCCCTCCTCCTCCCCCTCCCCTGGGGGGACCAACTTTACAGCCCCACCGGAACCTTTTTTTGAGCAACCGCCGTCCTTATTTTATTAACACTAGGCCTAATCTATGAGTGAACACAAGGAGGCCTAGAATGAGCAGAATAGGGAAATTAGTCTAAAATAAGACCTCTGATTTCGGCTCAGAGAACCGTGGTTAGAGTCCACGATCCCCTTATGACACCCGTTCACTTTAGCTTCACCTCAGCGTTCATCTTAGGACTTATAGGCCTTGCATTCCACCGCACCCACCTGCTTTCAGCCCTACTATGCCTAGAGGGGATAATACTATCCTTATTTATTGCACTAGCCCTCTGAGCCCTACAATTTGAATCTACAGGATTCTCCACAGCGCCCATACTACTTCTAGCATTTTCCGCCTGTGAAGCAAGTGCAGGCCTAGCCCTCTTAGTTGCCACAGCCCGCACTCACGGAACTGACCGCTTGCAAAACCTCAACCTCCTACAATGCTAAAAATTTTAATCCCGACAATCATGCTATTTCCAACAATTTGACTAACATCACCCAAATGACTGTGACCTACAACAACTGCCCACGGACTACTAATCGCCCTAATTAGCCTTACTTGACTAAAATGGTCGTCAGAGGTCGGATGGGCCACCTCCAACCTTTATTTAGCCTCAGACCCCCTATCTACACCCCTCCTTGTCCTCACATGCTGACTACTCCCCCTAATAATCCTGGCCAGCCAAAATCACATCACACCTGAGCCCATTGTCCGCCAACGCCTCTATATTACCCTATTAACCTCCCTCCAAACCTTCCTCATTATAGCCTTCGGCGCTACCGAAATTATTATATTCTATATCATGTTTGAAGCCACGCTCATCCCCACCCTAATCATTATCACCCGCTGGGGAAACCAGACCGAGCGCTTAAACGCAGGGACCTACTTCTTATTCTATACACTAGCAGGCTCTCTACCGCTACTCGTGGCCCTCCTTCTTCTTCAACAGACAACCGGAACCCTATCCCTGCTAATCCTCCAACATTCCCAGCCCCTAGCCCTAACCTCCTGAGGACATAAAATCTGATGGGCCGGATGCCTAATTGCTTTTTTAGTTAAAATACCCCTATATGGAGTACACCTATGACTCCCCAAAGCCCACGTAGAGGCCCCCGTAGCCGGGTCTATAGTACTAGCCGCAGTACTTCTTAAGCTCGGGGGCTACGGCATAATACGGATGATAGTAGTACTAGGCCCCCTGTCTAAAGAACTGGCCTACCCCTTTATTATCCTAGCCCTATGAGGCATTATCATAACCGGATCTATCTGCCTACGCCAAACAGACCTAAAATCACTAATCGCTTACTCCTCAGTCAGTCACATAGGATTAGTCGCAGGGGGCATTCTTATCCAAACCCCATGAGGATTTACCGGAGCAATTATTTTGATAATTGCCCACGGCCTTGTATCCTCTGCACTATTTTGTCTGGCTAACACTGCCTATGAACGGACCCACAGCCGAACCATGATTCTTGCACGAGGCCTACAAATAATCTTTCCTTTAACAGCAGTCTGGTGATTTATTGCCAACTTAGCCAATCTAGCACTGCCCCCCCTTCCCAACCTCATGGGGGAACTTATAATTATTACTACACTATTTAGTTGATCACCACTAACCATCATTCTCACAGGAACAGGAACACTTATCACAGCCGGCTACTCCCTCTACCTGTTTTTAATATCACAACGAGGCCCAACCCCCAAACACATCGTAGGGCTACCCCCATTCCACACCCGAGAACACCTACTTATAACTCTTCACCTCATTCCAGTCCTCCTTTTAGTGACAAAACCGGAGATCATGTGAGGCTGATGTTACTAGTAAGCATAGTTTAACTTAAAACATTAGATTGTGATTCTAAAAATGGAAGTTAAAATCCTCCTACTCACCGAGAAAGGCCCGAGGCAATAAGCACTGCTAATACTTATAACCCACGGTTAAACTCCGTGGCTCTCTCACGCTTCTAAAGGATAACAGCTCATCCATTGGTCTTAGGAACCAAAAACTCTTGGTGCAAATCCAAGTGGAAGCTATGCATCCAACACCTCTGATCCTATCCTCATCATTATTGCTAGTTATCATTATTCTAATCTATCCCCTACTTACATCGCTAAACCCCAACCCGCAAGACCCAAAATGAGCAACCTCCCATGTTAAAACCGCTGTAAGCTCTGCATTTCTTATTAGCCTCCTGCCCCTAGCAGTATTCCTAGACCAAGGAACCGAAACCATCGTGACAAACTGACACTGAATAAATACCACAATATTTGACATCAACATTAGCTTTAAATTTGACTACTACTCCCTCGTCTTTACCCCTATCGCCCTCTATGTTACTTGATCAATCCTTGAATTTGCCTCCTGATATATGCACGCCGACCCATATATTAACCGCTTCTTTAAATATTTGTTAACATTCTTGGTCGCCATAATTATCCTAGTTACAGCCAACAACATATTTCAACTTTTTATTGGCTGAGAAGGCGTTGGTATTATGTCCTTTCTCCTTATCGGCTGGTGATACGGGCGAGCTGACGCCAACACAGCGGCCCTACAGGCCGTGATCTATAACCGAGTAGGTGACATTGGACTAATTATAAGCATGGCCTGGCTCGCAATAAACTTAAACTCATGAGAAATCCAACAAATCTTTTTCTTATCTAAAGAATTTGACACAACCCTACCTCTAATCGGCCTAATCCTAGCGGCAACCGGAAAATCCGCCCAATTTGGGCTCCACCCATGACTGCCAGCCGCCATGGAAGGCCCTACACCAGTCTCTGCCCTACTTCACTCCAGCACAATAGTCGTGGCCGGAATCTTCCTTCTCATCCGCTTACACCCGATTATAGAAAACAACCAATTGGCACTAACAACCTGCCTATGCCTCGGAGCTCTAACCACCCTATTTACTGCCGCCTGCGCCCTAACCCAAAATGATATCAAAAAAATCGTGGCCTTCTCTACATCAAGCCAACTAGGATTAATAATAGTCACGATCGGCCTTAACCAGCCACAACTAGCATTCCTTCACATCTGCACACACGCCTTCTTCAAAGCCATGCTATTCCTCTGCTCCGGATCAATTATTCACAGCCTTAATGACGAACAAGACATTCGAAAAATAGGGGGCCTACAAAACCTCCTGCCATTTACATCAACCTGCCTTACTATCGGAAGCCTGGCACTCACAGGAACCCCCTTCCTAGCCGGATTCTTCTCAAAAGATGCCATTATTGAAGCCATGAACACCTCTTACCTAAACGCCTGGGCCCTCACCCTAACCCTCATCGCCACCTCTTTCACCGCTGTCTACAGCTTCCGAGTCGTTTTCTTTGTCTCCATGGGGACTCCCCGATTTCTGCCCCTCTCCCCCATTAACGAAAATAATCCAGCAGTAATTAACCCGATCAAACGACTCGCCTGAGGCAGCATTATTGCAGGACTTATCATCACCTCAAACCTACTACCCTCCAAATCCCCAATCATAACTATACCCCTAACCCTTAAAATAGCCGCCCTCGCGGTAACAACCATCGGACTATTTACAGCCATAGAACTAGCCACACTTACAAGTAAACAATATAAAACAAGCCCGATCACTCAAACCCACCACTTTTCAAATATGCTCGGGTTCTTTCCTTCTATTATTCACCGGCTAATCCCCAAACTAAACCTAACCCTAGGCCAATTGGCAGCAACCCAAATAGTAGACCAGACATGATTTGAAGCCGCCGGCCCAAAGGGGGCATCTTCAACCCAAGTCAAAATGGCCAAAATCACCAGTGACGCTCAACGAGGAATAATTAAAACCTACCTAACAATTTTTCTACTAACCGCAGCCTTAGCCACCCTTTTAGCCACAATTTAAACTGCACGAATAGTGCCTCGACTCAAACCCCGAGTCAGCTCCAGCACCACAAACAACGTCAAAAGCAACACCCAAGCACAAATAACTAATATACCGCCCCCGTATGAGTACATCTCAGCCACCCCGCTAGTGTCCCCCCGCAGCATAGAAAACTCTTTAAGCCCATCAATAACAACCCAAGACCCCTCATACCAACCTTCCCAAAAAACACCAACCATAATCCCAACCCCCAACAAATAAATTATAACGTACCCAACTACGGACCGATCACCCCAAGCTTCCGGAAAAGGCTCAGCGGCCAAGGCTGCTGAATAAGCAAACACTACAAGCATCCCTCCCAAATAAATCAAAAAAAGAACTAAAGACAAAAAAGACCCCCCATGGCTAACCAACACCCCACACCCAACCCCAGCCGCCACCACCAAACCAAGAGCAGCAAAATAAGGTGCGGGATTTGAAGCCACAGCAATCAAACCAACAATTAAAGCTATGAGCAATAAAGATACAAGATAAGTCATAATTCTCACCCGGATTCTAACCGAGACCAGCGACTTGAAGAACCGCCGTTGTTATTCAACTATAAGAACCCTTAATGGCAAGCCTACGTAAAACCCACCCCCTGATTAAAATTGCTAACGACGCCCTAGTCGATCTCCCAGCCCCTTCAAACATCTCAGTATGATGAAACTTTGGCTCCCTACTCGGACTCTGCCTAATCACCCAAATCCTAACTGGACTGTTTTTAGCAATACACTATACCTCCGATATTTCTACGGCCTTCTCTTCCGTTGCCCACATCTGCCGAGACGTCAACTACGGATGATTAATTCGAAACATCCATGCCAACGGAGCATCATTCTTTTTTATCTGCCTCTACCTCCACATCGCTCGAGGCCTTTACTACGGGTCGTATCTTTATAAGGAAACCTGAAACGTTGGAGTCGTCTTATTTCTTTTAGTAATAATAACAGCCTTCGTGGGCTATGTCCTCCCATGAGGCCAAATATCCTTCTGAGGCGCCACAGTAATTACTAACCTTCTTTCGGCCGTCCCCTACGTAGGAGATATGCTAGTCCAATGAATTTGGGGGGGGTTCTCAGTAGACAATGCAACCTTAACGCGGTTCTTCGCCTTCCACTTCCTGTTCCCCTTCATTGTTGCCGCAGTAACTATCTTACATCTACTGTTCCTTCACGAGACGGGCTCCAATAACCCCGCAGGCCTAAACTCCGACGCAGACAAAATTTCCTTTCACCCATATTTCTCCTACAAGGACCTCCTAGGATTCGTAATTATATTACTAGGACTTACCACCCTAGCACTATTCTCCCCCAACCTCCTGGGAGACCCAGAAAACTTCACCCCGGCGAACCCGCTAGTCACACCCCCACACATTAAGCCCGAGTGATATTTCCTATTCGCCTATGCTATCCTACGGTCAATTCCTAACAAACTAGGGGGCGTTCTAGCACTTCTATTTTCCATCTTAGTACTAATGGTTGTACCAATCCTCCACACGTCCAAGCAACGAGGACTTACGTTCCGACCAATCACTCAGTTTTTATTCTGAGCCCTAGTTGCAGACATAATTATCTTAACATGAATTGGAGGCATGCCAGTCGAACACCCATACATCATTATCGGACAAATTGCATCTGTTCTTTATTTTGCTCTATTCCTCATCTTAATCCCTCTGGCGGGGTGATTAGAAAATAAAGCCCTAGAATGAGTCTGCCCTAGTAGCTTAATATAAAAGCATCGGTCTTGTAATCCGAAGATTGGAGGTTAAAATCCACCCTAGCGCCAGAAAAAAGAGATTCTAACTCTCACCCCTGGCTCCCAAAGCCAGAATTCTAAACTAAACTATTTTCTGGATGCTGCAGGTATGGTATAGTACATATTATGCATAATATTACATATATGTAATATCACCATTGAATTATTTAGACCATAAAGCAGGTACATTACTATGTATGTAGAATGACATAAATTTAGAACTCCCATATATTTTTTTAGACCTGGGTAATCGAATAATCCCCATAAAGCCCTAAACAACATTTTCTTTGAATAACTTTGCCCACATCTTCAAAGTAATAATAATGTAGTAAGAAACCACCAACCAGTTTATATAAAGGTTAATTCTGCATGATAGTGTCAAGGACAAAAATTGTGAGGGTCACACTTAGTGAACTATTACTGGCATCTGGTTCCTATTTCAGGAACATTATATTAAGTATTCCTCTAATTATTATTTATACTGGCATATTGATGGTGTAGTGCATACGACTCGTTACCCACCATGCCGAGCATTCTCTTAAAGGCATAAAGTTTTTTTTTTCCGATCACTTTCATATACATCCCGGAATGCAGCGCAACTGTTTAATTAAGGTTGAACATATATTATTTCAAGTAATATAAGTGAATGATAGAATGACATAACTTAAGAATTACATATATTTATCTCAAGTGCATAAGACATTCCTGTTCAACTCACCCCCATACTATATACCCCCCGTTTTTGCGCGACAAACCCCCTTACCCCCTTACACCTGGCAACTCCTGTATCCTTGTCAAACCCCGAAACCAAGGAGGGCTGCCGGGTGTACCAAAGCCAGCAAGTTGTGATGGGGGCCGGCTTATGCCACCGCATGTATATATATATATGATACATAAACAAATATTAAACTTAAATTTGCAAGCCTAAAATTTAGTATTAAAAAAGTATTAAATAATCTCAATACTAATATTTCAAAGTTATTATTA